CTCAAAAATACAGGCATTTGTGGGTTCAATGCGAAAATTGTTATGGATTAAATTATAAGAAATTTTTGAAATCAAAAATGAATATTTGTGAACAGTGTGGATACCATTTGAAAATGAGTAGTTCAGAAAGAATCGAAGTTTCGATCGATCCCGGTACTTGGGACCCTATGGATGAAGACATGGTCTCTCTGGATCCCATTGGATTTCATTCGGAGGAGGAGCCTTATAAAGATCGGATTGATTCTTATCAAAGAAAGACAGGATTAACTGAGGCTGTTCAAACAGGCATAGGTCAACTAAATGGTATTCCCGTAGCAATTGGGGTTATGGATTTTCAGTTTATGGGGGGTAGTATGGGATCCGTAGTCGGGGAGAAAATCACCCGTTTGATTGAGTACGCTACCAATCAATTTCTACCTCTTATTATAGTGTGTGCTTCGGGGGGAGCGCGCATGCAAGAAGGGAGTTTGAGCCTGATGCAAATGGCTAAAATATCGTCTGCTTTATATGATTATCAATCAAATAAAAAGTTATTGTATGTATCAATCCTTACATCTCCTACTACTGGTGGGGTAACAGCTAGTTTTGGTATGTTGGGAGATATTATTATTGCCGAACCAAATTCCTACATTGCATTTGCGGGTAAAAGAGTAATTGAACAAACATTGAATAAAACAGTACCCGAAGGTTCACAAGCGGCTGAATATTTATTCCAGAAGGGCTTATTCGACCTAATCGTACCGCGTAATCTTTTGAAAAGCGTTCTGAGTGAGTTATTTAAGCTCCACGCCTTCTTTCCTTTGAATTCCAATTCAATCAAGTAGATTGTACTAAGTTCCATTTTTTGATTTGTAGCAAACAAGTAGTTAGCTTATCCGAATCTTAGCTTATCGGAATCAAAGTAACTAAAAAGGGAGTTTTCTTTGGCGACCTAAGATCTAATTGTAGAAAGAATCAAAATCAAAAGTTGCGGATAACTCTTTCTTTATTAAATTCGAAGACAAGAACAAAACACAAAGAAACGAAGAAAAAAATGGATTATCATATGTATCTTTCATGTAGATAGATGAATAAGTCCATTTATTTAGTTCTACATTCCTTGGACTTATTCCTTATTCTATATACTCACTTAGATACTTAATATCTCTAATTAAAAATTTTCAAATTGAATTAATTAATAATAACTACGAATTCATAATAATTACAATTATTAATTATAATTAGTATAAATATAAAATATGATATTAAAAAAAATAAGAACAGGTACAAATAATAAACCGAGGTACCCCATTTTATGACAACTTTCCACTTTCCCTCTATTTTAGTGCCTTTAGTAGGCCTAGTATTTCCGGCAATTGCAATGGCTTCTTTATTTCTTCATGTTCAAAAAAACAAGATTGTTTAGATCTGAGGGGACCCAATCTCATTCGTTTTTTTTGAAACTTAGACTTGTAGCATAACATAGATATTTATTTCGGAAAAGAAAATATGGTAGAACATGTGATTTCTGCCGAACATAAAGGAAAAAGCTCTTATGCCTGCAGAAAATGATCTATAGGTAACTGAATTTTAGCCAGTTTCAAATAGATCAGGATCGCTGGATGCCTGAAATGTAAAGTTGGTCGATCTATATGTATATCAATATGTATATTGGGATCATATGAGGGGTATGTTATTATTTTAGATCTAAACAAATTTGATGAATTACCCCTAAAAGTTCCCATTAAACTAGTGCTAGTTCACACCAAACTAGTGCTAGTTAATGAAAGTTCATTCGGAAATAAAAAAAGTAAAGTCAAAATCATTTGGGGTATTCTCTCAATTTCAAAAAAATGCAATCGGATGAAGTATGAGTTGGCGATCAGAACATATATGGATAGAACTTATAACGGGGTCTCGAAAACTAAGTAATTTTTGCTGGGCCTTTATCGTTTTTTTAGGTTCATTAGGATTCTTGTTGGTTGGAACTTCCAGTTTTCTTGGTAGAAATTTGATATCTTTTGTTCCGTCTCAGCAAATCATTTTTTTTCCACAGGGGATCGTGATGTCTTTCTACGGGATCGCGGGTCTCTTTATTAGTTCCTATTTGTGGTGCACAATCTCCTGGAATGTAGGTAGTGGTTATGATCGATTCGATAGAAAGGAAGGAATAGTGTGTATTTTTCGTTGGGGATTTCCTGGAAAAAATCGTCGCATATTCCTCCGATTCCTTATAAAAGATATTCAATCCGTTCGAATAGAAGTTAAAGAGGGTATTTTTGCTCGTCCTGTCCTTTATATGGATATCAGAGGCCGAGGGGCTGTTCCGTTGACTCGTACTGATGAGAATTTGACTCCGCGAGAAATTGAACAAAAAGCCGCGGAATTGGCCTATTTCTTGCGCGTACCAATTGAAGTATTTTGATTTTGAGAAAAGGAACTGGGCTGAAGAACGACTGCTTTCTCAGCAGGAGGGAAAAAACGCAAGAATCCTGTTTGTTTTTTCTATAACTAAGTGATACTTTAGGATAAACAGATGCAGATAAACCATATCTTGTAAATTATTTTTTTTCAATCGACCTTTTTATCCTTTCATTTGTGTTCTTTACTACCCAATAATGGGTTTTCTTAATAATGATAACTGGCCTGTTTCTGTCTTGTTTTGCCCCTCATTTTTTTGACCATCACAATATCTTTCTCTCAATTATTCTATTCTTGACTATGGGGAATCGTTGGAATTTTTTTCGAAATATTGGATATTTTGATAGAATAAGGGGTTCTTTCGTCTCAAAATCTCAATAATATTCATTCCTTAAAGTACTTCTTTCGGCCATTCATCGAAAGGAGACACTTGTTTGGAATTTGATGAATTGAGATATCTGGTAACACTTGTATTATTTCTTTAGTCAAATTCGAAGTGGAGTCTTAGTCTATTTCTGTATTCTTTCTAGATTCAAAACAAACTCACAAATAAAATAGATTCATAGATTTGATGCCTTGTCTACAACTCATGTTTGAAAGAAAGATTCGATCATATAAAGTCGACAAATGGAGTGGGTTAATTCAAAATTAACAGGTGAAAAATGGCAAAAAAGAAAGCTTTCACTCCTCTTTTGTATCTTGCATCTATAGTATTTCTGCCCTGGTGGATTTCTCTCTCATTTACTAAAAGTATGGAATCTTGGGTTATTAATTGGGCGAATATCGGCCAATCCGAAATTTTTTTGAATGATATTCAAGAAAAAAGTATTCTAGAAAAGTTCATAGAATTAGAAGAAATCCTCTTCTTGGAAGAAATGATCAAGGAATACTCGGAGACATATCTACAAAAGTTTCTTATAGGAATTCACAAAGAAACGATCCAATTAATCAAGATACACAACGAGGATCGTATCCATACAATTTTACACTTCTCGACAAATATAATCTGTTTTGTTATTCTAAGTGGTTATTCGATTTTAGGTAATGAAGAACTTGTTATTCTTAACTCTTGGGCTCAGGAATTCCTATATAACTTAAGTGATACAGTAAAAGCCTTTTCGATTCTTTTATTAACCGATTTATGTATCGGATTTCATTCACCCCACGGCTGGGAACTAATGATTGGTTCTGTGTACAAAGATTTTGGATTTGGTCATAATGATCAAATTATATCTGGTCTTGTTTCCACTTTTCCGGTTATTCTCGATACTATTTTTAAATATTGGATTTTTCGTTATTTAAATCGTGTATCTCCATCACTTGTAGTTATTTATCATTCAATGAATGATTGATAAATCATTCACCAATATTAATCCAATTAGAACGTTTCTTACTTTGTAGTTCTACATAAGTATTAAAAACATTCTATCCGGGGGGTTTTCATACTATTTTTATACTATAGTATTCCATTAAAATGATTCCAATAAATAGCAGAATCGTGGATAGGAAACTATACTAGCGACCTACCCAATTTATTGTAGAAATTTTCAGACCAATGATTAGACCATGCAAACTAGAAATACTTTTTCTTGGATAAAGGGACATATTACTCGATCTATTTCCGTATCGCTCATGATATATATCATAACTCGGGCACCCGTTTCAAGTGCATATCCAATTTTTGCACAGCAGGGTTATGAAAATCCACGAGAAGCGACTGGGCGTATTGTATGTGCCAATTGTCATTTAGCTAATAAGCCCGTGGATATTGAGGTTCCACAAGCAGTACTTCCTGATACTGTATTTGAAGCAGTTGTTCGAATTCCTTATGATAAGCAAGTGAAACAAGTCCTTGCTAATGGTAAGAAAGGGGGTTTGAATGTGGGGGCTGTTCTTATTTTACCGGAGGGGTTTGAATTAGCTCCTTCCGATCGTATTTCTCCCGAGATGAAAGAAAAGATAGGAAATTTGTCTTTTCAGAGCTACCGCCCTAATAAAAAAAATATTCTTGTAATAGGGCCTGTCCCCGGCCAGAAATATAGTGAAATCACCTTTCCTATTCTTTCCCCCGACCCCGCTACTAAGAAAGATGTTCACTTCTTAAAATATCCTATATATGTAGGAGGAAATAGGGGAAGGGGTCAGATTTATCCCGACGGAAGCAAGAGTAACAATACTGTTTATAATGCTACAGGGGCGGGCATAGTAAGCAAAATCATACGAAAAGAAAAAGGGGGATATGAAATAATCATAACAGATCCATCGGATGGACGTCAAGTGGTTGATATTATCCCTCCAGGACCAGAAGTTCTTGTTTCAGAGGGTGAATCCATCAAATTGGATCAACCATTAACGAGTAATCCTAATGTGGGTGGATTTGGTCAGGGAGATGCCGAAATAGTACTTCAAGATCCATTACGTGTCCAAGGTCTTTTGGTCTTCTTGGCATCTGTTATTTTGGCACAAATATTTTTAGTTCTTAAAAAGAAACAGTTCGAGAAGGTTCAATTGGCCGAAATGAATTTCTAGACTCGCGGATTTATCGACATCAGGTTCGTAAAAAGAACAACATTTTTGTTGTCAATTCTATATGATCAAAA